CCGTCACCGAGCATTTTGAATTTCCCATTTATCAAAAAATCCCATTCTTTTCTCATTCTGCATTGAATCATATGAATCGATCTAGCAATGATGGAATTTCGATTCTGTTTACTGAATCACATGAAATTTTACCCAACTCCATATATATGGAATGTATGAAATACGTATGAACGGAGGAAAAAAGATGATTTTAGACTTAATTACTTAATTTTAGACTTAGTTAAATTGGAATTTCTAAGAGACAGATCCAAACGGAAAGGGATTGATAAATTCCACTTAGAATTATGGAGTTTTTTTATTTTGTCTAGAATAGAAAATTCACTTTATACCATTATTATGATATTACATATTCCAATCCGATTGGATATCAGAAAAATAAATGGATTCGGGATTTGATCCATTCACGGAGATAAAGACATAATAATCAGAAACAATATAACAATAGAAAGTTCATTTTTTGAGTACTTAACTCTTTCGTGAATTCCATTGTTCCAAAAATGATTTGCGGAGAACTCCTTTTTCTTTTTTTCGTAGAATTTTTATTTTTAGAATACGATTGAAGTGCATAAGAAGGCTTGTATTTATTAAACCCGCGCTGCTATAGCTATCTATCCATACATCGCTCTCCTTTATTGCATACTTCTACTCGGGACAGCACATGTCGTACTCTATCAAAATTTCTATTTTCTCTTCAATCTAATCAATCAAAATTGCAGTACGACAAGTGTGCGCCAATTCCCTATAAACAGGCATCATACACAAATAATATACCCCATAAGCTAACTGTGGAACACAACTTATGTTTGGGGTTTACATATACTAATAATTGACATTATAATTGAAATTGAGTTGAGAAGGTTTTTTTCAATAAAAAATCAAGACTGATTAGTTATATATCAATTTTGATTTTCTTATATCATTTATCATTACGGAAAGACAATTTGAGATGTAAATCCAAGAGTGGGTCATGAATTTACAGTCATATAGTTAATGGTTCCAATTTGTTCTGAATTTTGGCTTTTGTAACTGAAAAAAATTCCCATTTGGTTTTTTAATAGAAAAGAGAGGTATTTAGATATTGGGTGTTTTGAGATACTATAAAATTAATTGAAGGGAAGGAGCCGGCCCCCCCAAAAAAAACAAATAACAAATAAAGGGGAATATTTTCATCGATTTTGTATCGTTTTGGCGGCATGGCCGAGCGGTAAGGTGGGGGACTGCAAATCCTTTTTCCCCAGTTCAAATCTGGGTGTCGCCTGATTAACAAAAGACAAGACTCGAAATCCCTTATTCTTTATTCTCCTTTGCTGTTATAACTCGCCGAATTTTTCCCAGCAAAACACGCGTAGTCTTGAGACTTTCTTGATTGGAAACAGCTGGGGGTTCCCTTCTTTAAATTAAAGTGCCGTAACTCGTTGTATTTAGGATTCAAGGAAAGATTGTAGTAGTGGAAGGGCTATCATATCAAATAAAGAGTTACCGATTTTTTCCATTACTAATGTCGTGTCTACTGGCCGGGTCTTGAATTAGATTGGATGGATAATTGGCTTTTTTCTTTTACTTAATGATAATGAAGGACAAGAAAAATAAAGAATAGGTATCAGTATTCCTACATATATATATTAGTAGCATTCCCTTTGATACTTCAAAAGAAAAGCGTAACTGCAGTTTAATTTTTCATATTTATTGGACTTTCATCAAGGGTGTTGGGTCAGAATCCCCTTTTGACTCTGCACCAGTGATTCCACTATTATTAATAAACACTAATGGAATAATTCCTTCATATTCAGAGAGATAGGGGACATAATTCACATGGATATAGTAAGTCTCGCTTGGGCTGCGTTAATGGTAGTCTTTACATTTTCCCTTTCACTCGTAATATGGGGAAGGAGTGGACTCTAGAGATACTACGAATTGAGTTGGGGAATCAAATTGTATCACTTTTTTATAGATCGTTTTGCAAAGCATAAATAATCTTTATTAATTATTTAATATATTGAATTCATTAATTTAATTCAATTTCGAATTAAAAAATTGAATTAATAAAAATATCTTCATTCCGAAATTGTATTGGCTTTTATTTCTGCTGTGCTTTATTGACGCGTTTGCTATCATGGCTGAAGGATTCAAAATCGATAGAATAACCCTTTTCGAATTTCGAAATCCGAAGAAGTTACCATAGAACTCCTTGGATTATCTGTAAACCGCGCAATCAATTACTTCTTTGAAATGCTAAAAAAAAGATTACTTTTTAATTTTCTATAAATTAGAAAATAATAAGAGTTGCCTCGCGATTATTTCAGATTGATTGGAATCAACAAAAATAAAATAGATAAAGGAAACAAATAGATGAAGCAAAGAAATAGAATTGAGATACTATGTACATTCCATATATTTAATTGATATTAACATTTATGAAGATCCATATACATATTGTAGATTGATCTCGATTCAGTTTGTATCTTTCTAGATTACAATAATAAAAATGGATAGTATGGTC